AGATTCTTCCCAAGTGAAACCACACATAAAAATGACATTCCCATAAATTGACAAGGTAATATTTCCATTTATTCATCAGAAGAGGCGTATCTTTTGAAGCCAGAATTGATTTTCCTTGATATCTAACATAATGAATGAAAGGATCCTTCAGGAAACATAGGATGCCCGGAAAATCATTAGCAAAGACTTCGACAAGATGTTTTATTATTTTTCTATGTAAATAAATTCGCTCAAAAAGGACTCCAGAAGATGTTAATCGTAAATGAGAAGATTGTTTACGGAGAAAAAGTAAGACAGATTCGTATTCACATATATGAGAATTATATAAGAATAACAATAATCTTGAATTACTTTTTGAAAAAAAAGAAATAGCTTTATTTGGAATAATAACAATATTCCAATTCGAATACTCATGAAGAAAGAACCGCAATAAATGCAAAGAGGAGGCATCTTTCACCCGGTAGCGAAGGGTTTGAATCAAGATTTCCAGATGGATGGGGTAGGGTATTAGTACATCTGCCACATAATTTAAATGTGGGAATTTGTCCTCTAAAAAAGGAAATATTGAATGAATGGATCGAAAATTGTAAGATCTTACGATTTGTGCCCCTTCTAAGGAAGATATTAATCGTAAAGAAAATGGAATTTCCGCAATGACTGCAAATACTTCTGATATAATTTGAGAATACAAATTCTTGTTGTATCCTAAAAATGGATTTTGGTTAGAATCATTAGTGGAAATCAGCAAATGATTCTGTTGATACATTCGCGTAATTAAACGTTTTACAATCAGTAAACTAGATTTATTATCATAAGCTACATTTTCCAACAAAATAGATCTATTTAAACCATGATCATGAACAAGTGCATAAATATACTCCCGAAAGATAAGTGGGTATAGGAAGTCATGTTGCCTAAATCTATCTAGTTCTAAATATCCTTTTAATTCCTCCATTTATTTAAAATTAGATTGAAACCAGGGATAGGGGATTTGATTTCTTGGGTTATTAAATGACACATAGTACGATACAGTTAAAACAGGATATTTAAGAAAAGACTAGATAGATACCCCGGAAACAGATAAGACTTATCAACGGACTCTTTATCCTTTCTTTTTCCATCTAATGAAAATCTAATTAAATCGGTTTATGTTCATTATAGGATAACAAGATGGTTAGAAATCCTTTATTTTTTCAACCCAATCGCTCTTTTGATTTTGGAAAAAAAAAAGATTTTTATCAATATACTGCTTTTCTACACATTCATCCCCACACTCTAATGGAGAATATCTAATAATAATTAGGATTAAAAAAAATCGATAATCTACTTATGGTAAAAACATTTACCGTATCAAGCACTAATATATTTTTAACGTTTAATTAGATCGGGTAATTATTCAAATTAAGAACAGAAACTCGTTGCTTTTTTTTGTTTCCCTAGAATTGGAGCCAAGGGGCTCTATCCATTTATTCACTTAATCCAACTTTAATCTTTTTTTATTTTTTTTTTTTTCGCGTCAAGAATTCAAACAAGATTTTGTATCGATCCGATAAGATACGAATAAAATATTCTCAAAATTCTCCATTAATACGACATGCTGCTTTTTCCATTCCTTCCTTTCAGGATCAGTCGCGGTCTTACAAAGCTCTACCGATGGTATCGACGAATCCGTTACTTCATACAAATGTGTAAAAAATGCTAGTCGCACTTAAAAGCCGAGTACTCTACCGTTGAGTTAGCAACCCGAATTAAAATGTATAGATCCAATCGGAATCAAAAAAGAGATTGAATTACACAACGCAATCAAAATATTAAAATAGAAAAAATATTTCTAAGCGATTCTGAACATAAAAATGACCATATCAGATGCAAATACAATGACGTTTAAAATAAGAAGATAGATTAAGATAAAAATATAAATCAAATGTAAATTGATCGACTACCACAGATTTTGTTCGTATGTTATACATTATTATCTTATCCATTTTTTTTATTAAAAAAAAAGAAAGACTTCTTGTATCCCAGCAAATCCAATGAACCCATCGTTTGAATAAAGTAAAAAAAAAACCAAGTCTATAGAACAGAGAAATAGATACATTTATTCACGATCGGATTATATTTGTTTGATATACTGTTGTCAATATGAATGTTGAGAAAAGAACATAATGTAGAAAACCATAAATTAAAATACAAAATGATTCAATATTTTCTATTTAATTCAACAATATTTTTTTATTAAATTCAATAAAATATTGAATTACTATAACTATAATCCAAATCAAATAAAAAAAACGAATGACTTGTATTGAATTGACACTGCATAAATAATAAAGATAGATACAAAAAGGTATAGGTGTAAAAAAAATTCGGAGAGAAGTATAAAAAAATATTGCTTGGGTTTACTCAATCAATATAAGTAAAAAAAGCAAGCTTAAATACCATGTTTTTTTTATTTGATTTGTTCAGTTCATAAAAAAAAAAGAAAGTGAAAGTTTCAACGAAAACCAACCATTATTGATTGAATTAGCAATAATATAAAATTTTCTATTTATAGATCCAACTACTTCATTTATTCACTTTCTTTTTTTTCTATTTATCTGTCTTATTTGAATTTATCTTACTAAAATAAAAAAAAAGAAAATGTTGTCGTTATAGACGACAACATTTTGTGGTAGTAATAATAAATGGGTAGGAATAGAACAAAAGAGGGGGAGTAATATAGAAAAGTTTATACAAAGTTATATACAAGTCATCCCCCTCCCCCTTTTTTTTATTTCATTAATTTAATCTCATCTGTTGATTAAAGGAAAGTTCCATAAAAACTCCCGCCTTCTTTGAAATATCATGAACAGTTCCCGTAGGTTGAGCGCCCTTTTCAAGGAAATATAGAATAGCGGGAACATTTAAATAAGTTTGATTCTTTATCGGATCATAAAAACCCACTTTCCGAAGATCTCTTCCTTCTCTTCGGGATCGAACATCTATTGCAACGATTCGATAAACCACCCATTGGGATAGATGTAGATGAATAATACTCCCCCCCTAGAAACGTATAAGAAGTTTTCGCCTCGTACGGCTCAAGCAAATTCGAAATTATGTCTATGTATAGAATTTTTAATTCATATTAAATAGATCCATAAAATCATCAAATCAATTAAACTATGATTTAAGTGCTTTTCCTTATTATTGTCCGAAAAAAGAAAAAAAATCATTCGTATTCACATCCTCATAACTCAAGTTGGATAATTTTCAAATAACCCAAAAGAAAACCTTTAGGCATTTCGTTTATTGAGCGGTCTCTAACCACGCATTTTTTGTCTGTCTCCTTTAGAATTTTTTTGATTCTTCATTATGATCTATTTATTGAGACAACTGAAAACGGTATTTACTTGTTCCAGAATTCTTTATCGTTCCCTTGAATCGTTGGGTTTAGACATGACTTCGGTGATCTTTAATCATTTCAAAAAATGGCAGCAACATACCATTTTTGTAATTTCTTTCTATCAAAGAATCATACAAATGGTTGATTCCCGCGTGATACACTTTTGATGGAAACAGTTTTACCAATTCCAAGTAATTTTCCTTATGAATTTTAAACTTGCTAGAATTGGATCCTTTCGATTTCTATATCGAAAATATACTTACGAAGTTGTTTCAACTTATTAATTAACACTAACCCTAGATCCGTGCCCCTAAAAAATGAATCAATACTTTTTACTCGAGCTCCATCATGATCATGTACTATTTACACCACAACCCCCAAAAAATGAGGTTTTTCTAGTGGAACAGAACAAACGATGTCGAGCCAGAAGCACCCTCATTCCTATATAATGAATATAAAAAAAAATGGCGGATGTCAGAATCCACAACCGACCATATCCTTCAAGTCGCACGTTGCTTTCTACCACATCGTTTTAAACGAAGTTTTACCATAACATTTTTCTAGTAGGTTGCTGTAACCAGTATGTAATTGATTCAATTATGGAATCATGAATAATCATTGGTTCTATCGGTACATAGTAATCTATACTTTTATGAATAGGTAATTTATGAAGAAGTATCAGCAAGAATTCAATTTAACTCCATAGATCTTTATATTAGAATTTAAAATTCTAATATAAAAATTCGAAATAATAAATAACACAAATAAGTTCTTTTTTTTTTAATCTGCATCTTCAATCTTCAAGTGACTTGAAAAAATAGATTCATCAATTTAATACTTCTTCAAGTACCAAAGACTCGTAAGACATTATTCAAAAGATTAAATTGATTGAAAGATTTCCTATTTCAATATTATTACATTATTTGAATAAAGTTTTACAGTAAAAGTAAAAACCGTATTCTCATAATAAGAGAGAGAAATTCATATTCTGATTAAAACATCAATCATTTCAAACAAATAGATAGAGATAGATCAAAAAAAAATTAAATTTGTTTTTTTTTCATTAGTTTAATTAATTTAATGGGGTGGAGAATAAAGACTGATTTAAGGGAGTATTGGGGTTGTTATTATTTTTGATAAATCATAATCGAAAGAAAAGAATAGGAGATTCCCATATCTATCAGATCTAAACAAATGTTTTTGAAAGTAATTATATATATATTCTATATATTCTATATATTCTATGTTAAATATTTTTCATTTAGGGATCACAAATCTATTTTCGCAAAAATGAATTGAAATAAATAAAGTTTTCAATGAAATAGAACGATAACAAGACATACATATAAGCATTTCCTCATTTTCTGCGTAGTTTATTTGACTTGAAAAAATTCAATAATCTTTTTGCAACCTTTACCTAAGGTAAAGTGAATAAGATATTAAACTTTGTCTCAATTGTTACATAGATTTACAATTATTCATTAGAGAAAACACAAAAAAGAATCCTAATCCTATAGATTATTGATTGAAGTTAATTAGTACCCCAATATCAAAAACACACCCGTGTTTCTAATTTTAAAAATTGAAAATCAGGCTGCACCACTTAGAATGCAGCATTTAAAATTCCAATGGATATCGTAAGTAAGGCTTTTTTTTTCTTTTTTATGACTAACGAACTTCAATATGAGAGGGATAGGCATACAATGAAAAGCCCGTCCCCGGATTTTGCTTTTTTAATTAAAACTCTTTTCTCTTCTTTTGATCTATGCTCCCATCTTACCTGGATACAAATCGATTCAATTATATTTGTGTGTTATTTGGTGTTATTTGAATACGATTCCATTTTTGAAAAAGATATAATTCAGATAAGAAGATAAGAATCAATCATTATAAGAATAATAAGAAAAAAGAATCATATTCTATATAATATTATTTATTATTTGATTATAGTCTTAATAAAATTTGATTATAGTCTTAATAAAAAAACAGAAAGTTGTTTAAAAAAAAAAAAGACAATCTTTTCTTATGATAGAAAATATGTATTCTAATACAATATTACAATATATATAATCTGATATGATATATTACAATATATAATCTGATATGATATATATAATAGATATGTTCTGGGACGGAAGGATTCGAACCTCCGAATACCGGGACCAAAACCCGTTGCCTTACCACTTAGCCACGCCCCATTTTATATTTATATTCGACATTAATAAACACTAATATTGTTATTAGTTGTTCGTCAATTATAGTCCAAATATCTATAGAATAGATTGGCACTAGGATTTTGATACATTTAGATATCAAATTAAACGAAATTTATTGATCATTACATATAATTCAATTAAGATATTGTATGAAAGTATGATTTCTTCTATTCTCTTTTCATTTTAGAATTGAAGTATTTTTGATTGAGTTAGTTCAAATCAAAGAAAAGTTTTTTGGTCTACCTTCTTTTTATTTTTTAATTTTGAGTTTTTACTCATTTTTTTCTATAACTTAAACTAAAAAAAAATAACATTATATTATCAATTATTAATAACTCATATTAAGAACTCAATCAAAATCAAAATAAATACAATTATCTTCAAGAACAAAACAAAGAACAAAATGTTTGTTATGCTTAATATCTTTAATTTGATCTGTATCTGGCTTAATTCTGCTCTTTCTTCAAATAGTTTTTTCTTCGCCAAATTGCCCGAGACCTACGCTTTTTTGAATCCAATCGTAGATATTATGCCAGTAATACCTCTGCTATTTTTTCTCTTAGCTTTTGTTTGGCAAGCTGCTGTAAGTTTTCGATGAGATCTTGAATACTGTCCTAGAAAAATTCATGATTTGTTCTAAAAAAAAATTCTAACAATTGATATGATAAGATCAGATAAGTTTTATAGTATAAAACTTCGATTCAAATATTGAGATTCTTGTATCGCCACAAAAAGTCTGGGGATCACCTCATTTCCGCATTCGGACCTTTTTTACATTGAAAGAACTTATTAGAGTCACCCACAATATCTAATTGTGGGTATGAAAAAAGTGGGTAATGAAAGACTTGACTCATATTCCATTATAAATGAATTTCTGAAAATTATTTTCTATTTCTAGATTTATAAAAACCATTTCTTGGTGTCAAAATAAGATATATGTGGTATAAAAATGGAGAATCTATTCTCTTTTTTTTTTCCCCCCAAAAAAAATGATCTTGGAGATTGTGTCATGCTTACTCTCAAACTATTTGTTTACACAGTAGTGATATTCTTTGTTTCTCTCTTTATCTTCGGATTCCTATCTAATGATCCAGGACGTAATCCTGGACGTGACGAATAAAAAAGAAAGTTTTTATTTTCCTTGATCGATTTTTAAATGTTCTTAGGATTTTATCTATTCCACATCTTTAACTATTAAATAAAAAAAAAGACTCGTCTAAATTGAAAGATAAATAAAAAAAATACCAAGTCATTGACAAAAGCGGAAAGAGAGGGATTCGAACCCTCGGTACGAAAAACCCGTACAACGGATTAGCAATCCGACGCTTTAGTCCACTCAGCCATCTCCCCCATCTGAAAAGGATAATTACTATGTTACATTACACAAAAAGTAAGGTTTGAAAAAAGGGTCTTTCTTTTATACCTCTTCTTTTATTATATTATTTTTATTCTATTATTAGTTTATTTAGTTTATTATATAGATATATAATTATCTAGACATATAAAAATATACAAAATATAGAAAAAAAGTAATTCCATTGATATAAAATAAAGTAAGAAGGGCTCGAAAGAAATATCTCCAATCCACTATTCCAATGAATATAAAATGAATATAAATTCATATTAATATATATATAATTACCTATATAATTATAAATACCTAAATAAAATAATAAAATAATATATATTTTATAAGTAAAAAATAAAATATATAGTAGTAATTTATATAAGTAAGAAATATATAAATAATATAAAAAGTACCTCTTTTATTTCGTCTGCAAGAGCTTTTTAAAATTACACGGCCTGGCCAGGTCAGTACCTCGCCGGGCCTTTTTTTTGTTCCAATGACTATTATTTGAAACAAAAAGGCTTGTTATGGAATAAAAAAAAAAGAAACAATGG